TAGGCTTTATAGTGGAAAAAAGACGTCAAATTGCAAATTTGAAGATGTAGAGATTACTAAAGCTTAGGGAGTATTCTTTAGATAATACAGGTAGTAAACTACATGAGCAGTCCTATCAAAACTGTCCTTTTTATCAGGCACTATATTTAGTGGGGATTTGTGTTGTGGTGGGGTTGACTGTAAATAGTTTATATTGGGGTGTTCTTAGAAGATTAAATGTGTTATTAGGGCTAAGTGTTTGCTGGGGTGAGTTGGGTAAAGGTGAGAAAGTTTGATTCTTGCTTGAACTTTTATTTTATGGTTAGTGTACATGCATATTTTAGTGGGTGAGGGATAAAAAATAAAGATAATTTATGATGTAATGGTGGTCTTATTATTCGCAGTACGGAGGATTAAATATTGAATTAGGATTTGATTTAGTAAATTATAAGAAGCTTGATGAAATTTTGTGCCAGCAATCGCGGTTAGACTAAAAAGCTTAGTAAAAGTATTTTAGTAAAGGTTATTTTGTGTTTAAAGGTAAATTGAAATTTATAACAATAAAAGGTGAAATTAGTTTATCGAGAATAAATGGAAGTTGAATTGAAAAGGAAAAGAGGCCGGTAAATTAAGATATAAACCAGGATTAGATACCCTGTTATACTTAAAAAGTAAAAAATAAAACTCGAATATTAGTAGATATGGTCTTTAAATTCAAAGAATTTGGCGGTGTTTTAGTCTTGTTAGAGGAACCTGTTCTGTAAACGATACAACACGAAGAATCTTACTCACTCTTGTTTAACAGTTTGTATACCGTCATTATTAGATAACCCTTATTGGGGTAGTTATTGAAATTTAAGAAGTTAAAGTATATTAGATCAAGGTGCAGTTTATGAGTGAGAAGAAATGGGTTACAATAAAATTTATTTATCACGTATCAGTAATTGAATAATTTCTGTGAAGGGGGATTTAATTGTAACATATATAGTTTAATAAGTGGGTGTGATATGAGAACTAAAATATGTACATATCGCCCGTCGCTTCCGTTTAAGGTGGAATAAGTCGTAACATAGTAGGTGTACCGGAAGGTGTACCTAGAATTAAATTTACTTTGGCAGACGATATGCGTTAGATTTAGAATTTAATTATATAGAAAGTACTCTATAAGTAAAAGCATAGGAGTAATGCTATGATTGTTACAATTGTAAGGTATTTAATGTTGATGGTTTGTGTGTTAGTAGGAGTGGCGTTTGTGACTCTTTTGGAACGTAAGATTTTAGGTTACATCCAAATTCGTAAGGGCCCAAACAAATTAGGTATTTTGGGTTTGCTTCAGCCTTTTTCGGACGCTGTAAAATTGTTTGTAAAAGAGCAGAATTCGCCAGTAATATCTAATTTTTTACCTTATTATTTATCTCCGGTATTTGGTTTATTTGTTGCTTTAATTTTGTGGAGGGTGATTCCATACGATTTAGGATTAGTAAATTTTGATATAGGTGTATTATTTTTTTTGTGTTGTTTAAGATTAGGAGTTTACCCTTTGATAAGAGCTGGATGGGCTTCAAATTGTAAATATTCTTTGTTAGGAAGTCTTCGTGCTGTAGCACAAACTATTTCGTATGAGGTGAGGTTGGCTTTAATTTTATTATCTTATGTTTTTTTAGTCAGGAGGTTTAGGTTTATGGAATTGAGACGGTACCAAGAAATAATATGATTTATTTGATTGACGTTCCCATTATCTATGGTTTGGTTAGGTTCTTGTTTGGCGGAGATAAACCGAACTCCTTTTGATTTCGCAGAGGGGGAATCTGAGTTAGTTTCTGGGTTTAATACTGAATACAGAAGAGGAGGGTTTGTGTTAATTTTTATAGCTGAATATGTTAGAATTTTGTTTATGAGGAGGGTGGCCACATTATTATTTCTAGGAGGGAGAGTCCTTAGACTGGGGTTTTATATAAAATTGGTAATGGTTAGGTTTGCATTTATTTGGGCGCGGGGAACTTTACCGCGATTGCGATACGATAAGTTGATATATATGGCTTGAAAAAGGTTTCTTCCTATATCTTTAAATTTTCTGATTTTTTTTATAGGAATAAAATTGATTTTAGTATAAACTAAATTTATAAATTGTGGTTATTGGAAAAAACTTCCTTTAAATGTTTTCAAAACATTTGTTTTAAATAAACTAAATAACCACTCTAAGAGTAAATCTGTTAAAAGGGTGGTTAAGGGGTTAACAATATAATAAGAGAAGTAAATAATAGTTAGAGTCTGCCCTGTAAAAATATAAGGGTCTTCGACAGGCCGGGCCCCAATTCATGTTAATAAAATGATTGTGGATACGAGTGTTCAAAATAGAAGTTGGTTAAAAGGGTAGAAAGTTAGACCTTGAAATTTTGACAGTGAGGTGAAGGGGAGTAGCCAAAGGATTGCTACAGACAAGACTAAAGCGATAACTCCGCCTAATTTGTTCGGAATGGATCGTAGAATAGCGTATGCAAACAGGAAATATCATTCAGGTTGAATATGAACCGGCGTGACCAGTGGGTTGGCCGGAATAAAATTATCAGGGTCTCCTAGGAGATAGGGGTTTATAAGAGTTAAGAGGGTTAGGAATATGAATATAACTAGAAACCCTACAATATCTTTAAATGTAAAGTAGGGGTGAAAGGGGATCTTGTCTAGGGAAGAGGATACTCCTAGGGGGTTGTTAGCGCCGGAATGGTGAATAAATAAGATGTGGACAAGTGTAGCCGCAGCAATTAAAAACGGTAAGAGAAAGTGAAATGTAAAAAATCGAGTCAGAGTGGCGTTGTCTACTGCGAATCCTCCTCAGATCCATTGAACTAGATTTGTCCCAATATAGGGAATGGCGGAGAATAAGTTTGTAATCACGGTGGCACCTCAAAACGATATTTGTCCTCAGGGCAGAACATAACCTAAGAAGGCGGTAGCTATTGTTAGAAACAGAATGAGTACACCAACTCTCCACGCGTGGAAAAGGGTAAATGACTCGTAGTAAATACCCCGACCAATGTGAGAATAAATGCAGATAAAGAAAAAGGACGCCCCATTTGCATGAAAGGTTCGAAATAATCATCCGTAATTAACATCGCGGCAGATGTGTGCTACGTTCGAGAAAGCTATGTCAATATGCGAAGTAAAATGAATGGATAGAAATAATCCGGTTGCGATTTGAGCTACGAGGCATAACCCCAAAAGAGATCCAAAATTTCAAAAAATTGAAATGTTTCTAGGAATCGGCATGTCCACAAATGCAGAATTAGCGAGTTTAAGTAAGGGGTGGGATTTACGTAAAGGTGAAGTCATAAGTTTTGTGAAGATGAAGATTAAAGTGATTCAAGAAAAATATAGATGTATGATGATATGAGGAATCGAGGGTCTTAGGTTATTAATTATAGTTTTTTGTGGATTTGGGGCGTTTATTTCAAATCATAAGCATTTGTTAAATGTCTTATTAAGATTGGAGTTTATTATGTTAAATGTATTCGGGGTTACGAGAGTCCACATGGCCAGGGTTGGCTTGGAGGGGGTGTTTGTAATGTTTTTTTTAGTTATGGTTGCGTGCGAAGGAGCTCTGGGCTTGTCTTTATTGGTTTCTATTGTTCGTTCACATGGTAATGATTATTTTAGGAGATTCGGTATTTTAGTATGTTAAAGTTTTTAATATTTAATTTGGTTTTGATAAGACTAGTAATGAATTGGGGGTTGGTTCAAATTGGTTTATTGGTTATGTGCTTTATAAGGTTATTAATAATAAATCATGATTTTTATTTTTTTTGTGGGGGTTATATAATAGGGGCTGATTATTTAAGGTATATTTTGATTGTATTGAGGATTTGAATTGTTATGCTGATAGTTTTCGGAAGAGTGGCGGTAAAGAAAACGGGAAATTTTTATTCAGGATTTTTGTCAGTAAATTTAATTTTGTTGTTGATTTTGATTTTAACTTTCAGATCAGTAAATTATCTTATGTTTTATATTAGATTCGAGAGATCATTAGTTCCTATGTTAGTACTAATTTTAGGTTGGGGTTACCAACCTGAGCGGATTCAGGCTGGAACCTACATGTTGTTTTATACTTTATTTGCTTCACTACCATTGTTAGTTTCCTTGTTAAGTTTATACAAAAGTATGGGCAGGTTAAATATAGGGTTATTACCAGGAGAAGTGGGCTTCCAGGGTACTAGGTTATTGTGGTACTTTTGCTCTGTATTTGCGTTTATAGTTAAATTACCTTTATTTATATTTCATTTATGATTACCTAAAGCTCACGTGGAGGCTCCAGTCGCAGGTTCAATAGTATTAGCTGGCGTACTATTAAAGTTAGGGGGCTATGGTTTGATCCGAATTTTAGGAGTGTTTTCGGAGGTTAATAAAATATTTTGTTGAATATGAATGAGTCTTGGGATTTTAGGGGGTGTCGTTATTAGTCTGATGTGTTTACGCCAAGTAGATATAAAATCTTTAATTGCCTATTCTTCTGTAGCTCATATGGGCTTGGTGCTAGGAGGTTTGATTGCTATGAGAGGTTGGGGTTTAAATGGGGCTTTAGTAGTAATAGTAGGGCATGGTTTGTGTTCTTCAGGTTTGTTTTGTTTAGCAAATATAGTTTATGAGCGCTTAGGAAGGCGGAGTTTGATAATTAGGAAAGGTTTATTAAATATTATGCCGAATATAGGTTTATGGTGGTTTTTGTTGGCTGTAGGGAATATAGCTGCTCCCCCAACTTTGAATTTAATAGGAGAGATTAGTTTAATTATCAGGGTTGTTAGATGAAGAAAATTAATTATATTTAGAGTAGGGGCGCTGTCCTTTTTCAGCGCCTGTTATACTTTATACATATATTCTTTAAGGCAGCATGGATTGTTTTTAAATTCGTTGTTTTCTTGTTGCTCCGGAAAAATAAGGGAATACTTTGTTTTGTTGATACATAGTGTCCCGTTAAATATCATATTTATGAAGGGTTCCTTGGTTTTGTGTAGTTTGTAGGATAGGATGGCTGAGGTTGAAGGCGTTAGATTGTAAATCTAAATAGAAGTTAGACTTTCTTATCAACGCAAGGTAAGATAAGATTTAAAAGATTATTACTTTTTTTGACAGCTTTGAAGGATGTTAGTTTAAATTAACTTAAAATCTTAAATAATTAGAAGTAGAGACGGGATAAAAAGGCCAAATAAATTGATTGAGGAGTACAAAGGAGACGATAAGGTTTTAAGGGGTTTAAAGGAAATATTTCATTTTATTTGAGTAAAGGAAATTGAGACGGAGGAAAGAGTGAGTCGAATGTAAAAATAAAGAGTCACTAGTGAAGAAAGAAGAAGAATTAGTAAGGGGTAATAGAAGGATGTTAAAATTATTTCTTGAATAATGATTCATTTAGGGATAAACCCTGAAAACGGTGGTAGGCCTCCTAGAGAATAAAGATTTATTATTGAGATAATTTTAGGGAGAGAGCCATGGTTGGAATTAATTAAATGAGGGAAAAAGTATGTTTGGGTCGACGAGAAGTAAAAGGCTGCTGAAGCCGAGATTAGAGCGTATACAAAGAAGTAGATCATTCAGGAGGTTTCATTGATAAGCATAGCGAAAAGTATCCACGATATATGATTAATAGACGAGTAAGCTAAGATTTTTCGAAGGGACGTCTGGTTCACCCCCCCTAGAGCCCCAACTACAGCTGAAGAAACCCCTCCTAAAGAGAGAATGATGTATGTATAATATTCTGAAGATAAATAAGAGATTAAAAATATAGGAGCTAGTTTTTGAATTGTTACGAGAATGATAATTTGGGTTCAGTTAAGACCTTCTATGACTTGAGGAAACCAAAAATGAAATGGTGCTGCTCCTAATTTAAGGAGCAGGGCTAAGGAAATAAAGGAGAGCGAGACTCTTGGGATAAAAAATGTTAGGGTCGAAGATAAAATAATAATGGCTGACCCAAGAGCTTGGATCAAGAAGTATTTTAAGGAGGCCTCAGATGGTAATTGGTTTTCTTTTGATGAGATCAAAGGAATAAAAGATATAAGATTGAGTTCAAGTCCGATTCAGGCTGAGAACCACGAAGAGGAAGAAATGGTCAGGAGGGCCCCTGACAGAAGAGAAAGTATGAAAATGATTTTATAAGGAGAGAATGAAATTATAAAGAGAGATTGCTCTCATAAATGAGGTATGAGCCCATTAGCTTAAATTTAGCTTATCTTTATATTTTATGTAGAAGTGTATAGAGCACGAAAAGTTTTGATCTTTCGAGGATTGGTGCGATTCCAATTTACATAAAAATGTTAAAGAAAGGAAATATAGTGTTTAAGGTGATTACTTAAAATATCTTAGGTATTTTCTCCAGGTATTAAGTTATTCTTAGTGGATTAAATGGGGAAAGCATAAATTTTTTAAAAGGGTAAACCACACACATATATGTGTGTGGGGGGCTAAATTTTTGTATTTTATACAATATATATATATATATATATATACATATCTTGATGTACAAGTGGTAAGTTAAGTATAACTGAAGAACAAATTATGTATACCATAACAGAATAATAACATTGAGCACTGTACATTACGATCGATGTAGTCATAAGTAGATCCCCGTGAGAAGGGAACTTCTGCTTATCCTTCATCGATCGTCTTCTTCTAGATTCCCACATTTCTTCAAAAATAATCTCTTCTATGGATGGTAACAGAGGTAGATAAAACAAAGCTTGAGACTCTTTATAGTAATTTTCCGATAGATACACTGAGAGATACATATCTATCATAGTAGACCATATCAATAAACAAATAGTTATATTAATTGATATATAGTTATGTACTATCATATACTAGCTTCAAGTATATAATATCGTGAATCGGTATAATAACGATTTACTTGATAGATGAGTCAAGAAGTACATATATTTTATATTTGATCATATCAATAAACAAATAGTTATATTAATTGATATATAGTTATGTACTATCATATACTAGCTTCAAGTATATAATATCGTGACTAGTGATAAATAACAGCTTACACGCTAGATACACTACGAATATCCTATATATATTATTGGATTATATGATTTTACGGGGTTATGAATAATTCGAACAAATTACATTTAAAGAAATGTATATATATACCGACAATAAGGAGAATAGGGTAATCTGTAAAGTTGAGTAAGTGGTTTCTATGATAGCTGTAGTTTATTTGTTTGAGAAATTAAAACTGAAATCCAAAGTAAAGCTAAAGGTTAGCATTTCACTTACGTTGAAAAGGTTGTCGCGGAAGCGATTTATTTTGGTTGCTTATGAATCCTTGCTAATTATTATAATTATGGAAGTTTTTTGGGGTTGACGTAGGGTTATAAATTTAGTTTATAAATTTAGTGGTGAATTACATAGTTTATTTGTGTAAGTTTTGGAAAATTTAATGAAATCCAAAGTAAAGCTAAAGGTTAGCATTTCACTTACGTTGAAAAGGTTGTCGCGGAAGCGATTTATTTTGGTTGCTTATGAATCCTTGCTAATTATTATAATTATGAAAAATATTTTGGGGTTTAAGTAGGTAGTTAGGGAAATAAAAATTATTAGCGATAGATAATAGTACTGTATAGGAAAGTTGAAATATATTGGTGAAATGAATGGAAAGTATTAGTCAGATTAAGTACCTTGTGTATTAGGGATATTTTACATTAAATATTTATGGTATTTTTCCCGAAATAAGGATAGCTAAATTAAGGCTTGAGTTTTTGTTGTAAAAAAATTCAAAACTTTGTTTTAGTAGTGAAATGTTAATCGAGTCTTGAGATATCTGGTTTTTTTTGAAAAAAATTCAATTTTTACTTTGTAGTAAGGTAGTGCAGGGTTTAGGAATAGAGGGGGTAAGCTCTTTATTTAATTATTTTAGTTATAAAAATAAATAAGAGGGGTGTTAGACTAGGCTTAGAGGCAGCCATGTTTACAGGGGGTTATATCTGAGGTATAAGAAAAAGAATATTTATTATTTTTTAAGTAGGTAGGAAAGACTGTTTATAAATTTAGTTTAGAAATTTAGAATGAATATATTAGTATATGAATTGTTTATTTATATAAATTTTGGAAAATTTAATGGAATTTATTAAAAGAGTGGCGGGTATAAAGGAATTCGGCAAAGGGTGCTTTCGCCTGTTTATCAAAAACATGTCTGTATGAGAGTTATATAGAGTCTGGCCTGCCCATTGGTGACTAAAAGGCCGCGGTATTATGACCGTGCGAAGGTAGCATAATCATTAGTCTTTTAATTGAAGGCTGGAATGAATGGTCGGACGAGAAGTAAGCTGTCTTTATCTCGTGGATTGAATTTAATTTTTAAGTGAAAAGGCTTAAATGAATTAGAGGGACGATAAGACCCTATAAAGTTTATACATGGGGCTGGTTGAGAGTGATTCAGAATAGTAAAGTTTATTATTAGCAAGATGTTTAGTTGGGGCGACTAAGATATAAATTATATAACTGTCTTTTGTTTAAATCAGAGGTATCTGTTCGTATGATCCTTTTTTAGGATTGGAGAGTAAATTACTTTAGGGATAACAGCGTAATTTTTTTTGAGAGTTCTTATCGACAAAAGAGTTTGCGACCTCGATGTTGAATTAAAAATTTCTTTGTGGTGTAGCAGTTACGTAAGAAGGTCTGTTCGACCTTTAAATTTTTACATGATTTGAGTTCAGACCGGCGTGAGCCAGGTTGGTTTCTATCTTCTAAGGAGTTTTAAGTTATTTTAGTACGAAAGGATTAAATGATTGAAATAGTTTTAATAAAGTCAGAAAAAAAGTAAACACTTTTTCTTTAATTTCCAAAATTAATATTTTAAATAAACTATTTTCTGTTTAAAGTTTTGAAGGCCGAAGGGGTCTTGACGCGATATTAATAATGTTGACAATAACAATTAAGGTAAGCAGAAGATATAAAATTACTAGGGTAGTGAGAGGGAAAGAAGGAAGAGAGTAGATGGGACTCGTTGATAGGCTGGTTAAATTTGTTTTACTTTCCAGGGCCAGGAATAGTGGCGATCTGAAAAATTTTGATGTGAGGTACAAGGGGTCTGAAAAGATTAGGATGGAAGAGAAAGGAATAGAAAAGATGACTAGGAGACTAGACTTTAAGTGAATTTTAAAGGCCTCATTGGAAGCTAGAGAAGAAACATAAATAAACAGGATTAATATACCTCCTAAGAAAATTAGAAACAAAATATATGAAAACCAAAAGGAAGGCATGGAGAGGCCTGAAAGTACGCAGATAAGAATGGTTTGTGTAAGAAGAGTTAGCCCCATGGAAAGGGGGTGTGTTAGAGTTGAAAATAAAATCGCTATTCTTAAGGTAAGAGGAATAGTAAAATATAAAATATTGTACTTGATTTATGTACAAAGTTCTAAAAATGGACTTTATCTTTGGTTTACAAGACCAAAATTTTTTTTAAACTACTAGAACTTTAAATTTAAATAGTTTAGGATAAAACGTCGGGTTGTGGCGCCGAAGAGATAAGGAAGTTATTTTAAATCATGATGTGAAGTGCGTATGGTCATCTAGTGAGTTTAGTATTTTTGTCGTCCAGGGCATTGATTTTTGTTATCCTAAGTTTAGTAAGGCTAAGCTCGGGGTCTGCTTATGTAATTGAGTGGGAGATCTTTTCTTTTAATTCTTCTTCTGTTGTGGCAACTTTAATTTATGATTGAGTGAGATTTTTATTCTTAGGGGTAGTTTTGTTTATTTCTTCTATGGTAATGTATTACAGGGGGGATTACATAAGGGGGGATAAAAGGTACAGCCGATTTATGTATTTAGTTTTTGGTTTTGTTTTATCTATGGGGGCTTTAATTGTTAGCCCTAATTTAATTAGGATCCTTTTAGGCTGAGACGGGTTAGGATTAATTTCCTATGTGCTGGTGATTTATTACCAAAATGAAAAATCTGCGAATGCGGGTATATTGACAGTTTTGTCGAATCGAATCGGGGATGTCGGTATTTTGTTGAGTATCTCTTTACTCTTTGCGTTGGGGGGGTGAAATTTTATTTTTTATGAAAGATATTTGAGGGGGGATTTTTTATTATTGAAAGTTTTTGTATGTACCGCTGCTATAACTAAAAGAGCTCAAATTCCGTTTTCGGCTTGGCTTCCGGCAGCTATGGCTGCTCCCACCCCCGTTTCGGCTTTAGTTCATTCTTCTACGCTAGTAACAGCTGGTGTTTATATTTTGATTCGATTTAGTGGGGCTTTGGAGGGCTCATGTGTTCAGAGAGTTTTGTTGGTTGTTTCTTGTTTAACTATATTTATAGCGGGCTTAGGTGCTAATTTTGAGTTTGATTTGAAAAAGATTATTGCCTTGTCGACTTTAAGGCAACTGGGCGTGATGATGAGTATTTTATCTTTAGGATTTGCTGATCTGGCCTTTTTTCATCTATTGACTCATGCTTTATTCAAGGCTTTGCTGTTCATGTGTGCAGGGATGGTAATTCATGGGGTTAAAGAGTACCAGGACATTCGGAATATGGGCAGGCTAGTGATGTGTATACCTTTAACTAGAGTTTGTATAAATTTAGCTAACCTAGCTTTATGCGGTATGCCCTTTTTGGCCGGATTTTATTCTAAAGATTTGATTTTAGAAGTTGCATTTATAAGGGAAATTAATACTTTTAGATTTTTTTTATATGTCTTAAGCACTGGTCTGACAGTATGTTATACATTTCGATTAATCTATTACAGAATAAGGTGCTTTTCTAATATAAGATCTATAATGTTTGTGAGGGAGAGGCATAGAATAATGTTAGGGGGTATAATAATATTGAGGATCGGCGCGGTGGTTGGGGGGTGTGTTTTGGCTTGAGTGGTGTTTCCAGAGCCTTATATGATTTGTTTAAGGTCCGTTTTAAAAATTTTAGCTTTATTAGTTAGAGGGGTCGGGGCTCTTTTAGGTTATGCAAGTAATATAATTAGGTCAAGAACTAGGTTGAAGTCTATTGGGTTTTATTCTTATGTTGTGTTTATAGGATCTATATGGTTTATGCCAATTTTGTCGACGTTTAGAATGTCTCGGTGAAGATTAAAGAGAGGGGAGTCTTTTTTCAAGGTTGGGGATAAAGGTTGGTCAGAGTATTTTGGGGGCGAAGGAGGGTTCGACAGGTTGATAAAAGGTTCTGGTTATTTACAATTGAGACAGGAGAATATGGTTATAATTTATATAAAAGGATTTTTTATTTGAGTTGTTGTTATGTTTTTTATTTTTATTTAGTTTACTTATATATTTTAAATTAGAATTTTGCATTGAAGCTGCAAAGGTGGTTACGAACCTATAGGTGATATTTTTAGAAGAAGGAGTCTTCAGCTTTACATCGAAAATGTAATATGTTTTATACACTATAAAAAAGAGAAGTGAACGGAATTTAACCGCTCGGGAAATAAGTTAGAAGCTTTTTCACTGACATAATTCTCTTTGACAGGAAAGATAAGACTTCAATTTTATCATTAACAGTGATATGCCTCTTGTTTTGGCTTCTGTCAAAATAAAAATTAGAGGTTTGTTAACCAGAATTTAGGCCGAAACTAAACGCAATCTTTCGCTTTCTAATTTGAAAAAGGTTTATAAACACTTTATGAATGCAAATCATATGTCATTGTTGACTACATTTCCAGTTAGATCATTCTAAGGCGCCTTTATACCATTCATAATAGAGGCCGAGGAGAAGGATTAGGAGGAAGAACAACCCCGTAAACCACCAAGAGAAAATATCTGTAAGAGGGGAGATATGGGCCAGCGGGAGAATTAATGTGATTTCTACATCAAAAATTAGGAAAACCACAGCAATGAGGAAGAATCGGAGAGAAAAGGGTAAGCGGGCTGAAGTCTTAGGGTCGAACCCGCATTCAAATGGGGATATCTTTTCTCGGTCAATAATGGTCTTTTTAGATAAAATTGAAGAAAAAATTATAATCAGTGCTGTAATTGAGAAGGTCAGTAGGATGATTGAGTTAATAATTAAAATTAATTTTTCTAAGCAATTAGACTTTCTAGTTGGAAGCTAGATGTACCATTTATACTAAAAAATTATCTTCCTCATCAATAAATAAAGACATAAAGGAATAACCAAACTACATCAACGAAATGCCAGTACCAAGCTGCAGCCTCAAACCCAAAGTGATGGTTGTTAGAGAAGTGGCATTTGTAAAGACGGTAAAAACAAACTGTTAAAAATGAGGTTCCAATGATTACGTGAAGCCCATGGAATCCGGTCGCTACAAAGAAGGTGGTCCCATAAATTGAGTCTGCGATAGAGAAAGATGCTTCTAAGTATTCGTATGCTTGAAGGGAGGTGAAGTAAATTCCAAGGAGGATAGTCAAACCTAAACTTTGTAAAGCTTCAGAGTGGAGGGAATTAAGGATGGCGTGATGTGCCCAAGTTACTGTAGCTCCTGACGAAAGTAAAATAGTTGTGTTGAGAAGGGGGACTTGGAAGGGGTTGAAAGGTTGGATGCCTTCTGGGGGTCAAAACATCCCAATTTCAATTGTAGGAGCAAGCCTTCTATGAAAGAAAGCCCAAAAAAAGGAGAAGAAAAATAATACTTCGGAGACAATAAATAAAATTATTCCCCACCGCAAACCTTTTATAACAATTTGAGTGTGGAGTCCTTGATATGTTCCCTCTCGAGTTACATCTCGTCATCATTGAATTATAGTTAAAATAATAGGAATAAATCTAAAAAGGAGTAGGTCTGGGTTAAATTGATGAAATCATTTAATAAGACCCGAGGTTAGAAGTATGGCTCTGACGGATCCTGTTAAAGGTCAGGGTCTTATGTCAACTAAGTGAAAGGCGTGGTGTCTGTGTGATGACATTAATTTACTTCACTGGCATAGAGAGTTCTGAGAACCGCAAACACATAAGATTGAATAATTGCAACGGCAGACTCTAATATAAGAAGGAGAATTTGGGCTAGGACGAGGAGGACCAATAATTTAGACGGTAGAGAAGGACCTATTCTCCCAAGTAAAGTTAGAAGAAGATGACCTGCGATTATATTTGCTGCAAGCCGGATCGCCAATGTGCCCGGCCGAATAATGTTTCTAATTGTTTCAATGACGACTATAAAAGGTATGAGCACATTTGGGGTTCCCTGAGGAACTAAGTGAGCGAATATATGTTGAGTGTGGTTTAATCACCCAAATAAAATAAAGGACAACCATAAAGGTAGGGCCAAGGTCAAGGTTATTGCTAAATGCCTGGACCTAGTAAATACATAAGGAAGAAGGCCTAAAGAGTTGTTAAAAAGAATGAAACTAAATAACGAGACAAATAAAAATGACAGGCCTGGATTGGAGGGGCCTAAAATTGTCTTGAATTCATTATGAAGGGCGGATACAATTTTAAATCATAAATAAAGTCATCGTGATGGGGAGGCCCAAAAAAGAATTGGGATGAATAGAAATCCTAAGAATGTTGACATCCAGTTTAGGTTGAGGGAGAAAATCCTTGAGGATGGTTCAAAAATGGAAAATAATCTTGTTATCATTTTCAGGGTTTTTCTAGAAGTTTTGGCTTGTTAATGAGAATTTCTGTTTTAACCGGGAGTTTGGAGAAGAAGTTGATGATAGAAAATAAAACATATCCTAGAATGAACATCAAGAAAAGATTAAATCACAGTAAGGGCCCTATTTGAGGCATCCAAAAATATCATAATATGATAATTTTAATCTGACAAACTAATGTTATTTTTTAACTAATTTTTGGTCTCTAGAAGTAGGAGAACTACTTTTTTAGGTTTAAAAGACCTAAACTTTTATAAGTTATCTGGAGAGAAGAGGATAATTAGAAATTTCTTGAGATTCAATTCAAGAAAGAGTCTACCGAGATTCTTTCAATTAAAATTGGTATAAACCTGTGGTTAGCTCCGCAAATTTCTGAGCATTGGCCGTAGAATAAACCCGGCCGATTTACTAGAAATCTAATTTGATTGAGTCGCCCTGGAACAGCGTCGGCTTTTACCCCTAAGGAGGGGATAGTTCAGGAATGAATTACATCTGCTGCTGAAATAATAAGACGGATTTGAGTATTAAATGGAATCGGCACTCGATTATCAACATCCAGAAGTCGTAAATTTGAGTCGGCATCATAAGGTGTTATGTAGGAGTCGAATTCGATATTTAGAAAGTCTGAATATTCATAGGATCAATATCATTGGTGGCCGATAGTTTTAATTGTAATCCTTGAGTTGTTAGTTTCATCTAATAAATATAATAGCCGGAGCGAAGGTATGGCAATGAAAATTAAGATAATAGCAGGAAGAATAGTTCAGATAATTTCGATTTCTTGGTTTTCGAGTAAAAATCGGTTAATAAATGAGTTTAGCGCTGAGTTAATTAAAATATAACCTACTAGTGTAGTGATGAGAATAAGAATAAACATGGCGTGATCATGGAAGTACGTTAATTGTTCCATAAGTGGGGAAGCGCTGTCTTGAAGTCCTAAACATCCTCATGTCGGCATTTCTAAAAGAAGGTACTCCTTCCTGGTAGGAGCTTAAATCCTATACATCTATCTGCCATTTTAGATAATTAGAGATTAAGGGAATTTCTGCGTATCTATGATCAGCAGGGGGGTGGGGGTGCTGTCATTCGATTGATGAGGGTAGGAAAGCTGGTGAAGTAATATTACGCTTTGATATAAAAGCTTCTCATACAATAATTATAAACCAGAAAACGGCTACTAGTGAAATTAAAGACCCGATTGATGAGGCAATATTTCATGATGCATAAGCATCAGGGTAATCTGAGTACCGTCGTGGTATGCCATTTAACCCTAAGAAGTGTTGAGGGAAGAAGGTTAAGTTTACTCCCAAAAATATAGTAAAGAAATGAGGTTTCAGCCATGAAGGTTTTAGAGAAAACCCAGTGAATAAGGGGAACCAATGAACAATACCTGCAAAAATTCCAAACACGGCCCCTATAGAGAGAACATAGTGGAAATGAGCTACAACATAGTAAGTGTCGTGGAGAATAATGTCAATTGAGGAGTTTGCTAAAATTACTCCTGTTAAACCCCCCACAGTAAACAAGAAGATGAACCCTAGTGTTCATAGAAGGGAAGGGGTGTACGAAAATTGAGAGCCTTGGAGGGTTCTCAGTCATCTAAAGATTTTAATTCCTGTAGGGATAGCAATAATTATGGTTGCTGATGTAAAATATGCTCGGGTATCAACGTCTATACCTACGGTGAACATATGGTGCGCCCACACAAGGAATCCTAGGATCCCAATTGCTGTTATGGCATAAATTATTCCTAGTGTTCCGAATGCTTCTTTTTTTCCTGATTCTTGTGTGACAATATGCGAGACTATACCAAAGGCCGGTAGAATTAAGATATAGACTTCAGGGTGCCCGAAGAACCAAAATAAGTGTTGGTAAAGAATAGGGTCACCTCCTCCGGCCGGATCAAAGAAGGTGGTGTTTAGATTTCGGTCTGTGAGGAGTATGGTAATTGCTCCTGCTAGGACGGGAAGGGATAGAAGTAGAAGCACCGCGGTAATGAAAACGGATCATACAAATAGAGGCATTCGGTCTATGGTCATTCCTCTCGTTCGTATGTTGATTGCTGTGGTTATAAAGTTTACGGCCCCTAAAATCGAGGAGACCCCGGCTAGATGAAGCGAGAAAATTCCTAGATCGACTGACGCCCCTGCATGAGCAATTGATGCAGCTAAAGGGGGGTAAACTGTCCACCCTGTCCCAACACCTCTTTCTACTATTCCTCTTGTGAGGAGAAGAGTAAGGGAAAAGGGTAGAAGCCAGAATCTTATATTATTTATTCGGGGGAAGGCTATATCGGGTGCCCCGAGTATAAGTGGGACTAATCAGTTCCCGAAACCTCCGATTATGATTGGTATAACTATGAAGAAAATTATTACGAAGGCGTGGGCTGTTACAATTACGTTATAAATCTGATCGTCCCCAATTAATCTCCCTGGTTGCCCGAGTTCGGCTCGAATAATCAATCTTAGCGAGGTGCCCACTATGCCGGATCAAGCACCAAATACGAAGTATAAGGTACCAATATCTTTATGATTTGTTGAGAAAAATCATCGTTGCGT